TCGAAGTGAAATGCCTAGAAAAAAGAAAAAATAGTGGTCGGGAAGGTTAGAGTAGCCAAAGCCATTGGAATTTTGAGTTTATACATTGGAAAAATCTGTTTTGTTATTAATAGACTAGAAAAGGGACAAAGAATAACTGAAAGAGGGGAAATGAATTCGTTATTCGCCAAAGTTTCATTTATTCAATGACCAGAACTAAACGGGGATCTATAGCTCGGAGACGTAGAACAAAAGTGCGTTCCTTTGTATCAAGCTTTCAAAGGGCTCATTCAAGACTTACTCGAACAATGAGTCAACAGAAAATAAGAGCTTTGGATTCAGCACATCGGGATAGGGATAGGCAAAAGAGAAACTTTCGTCGTTTGTGGATTACTCGAATAAACGCAGTAATGCGCGAAAGGGGGGTATCCTATAGTTATAGTAGATTAATACACGATCTGTACAAGAGACAGTTGCTTCTTAATCGTAAAATACTTGCACAAATAGCTATATCAAATAGGAATTCCATTTCTATTATTTCCAACGAGATCGTAAAAGAAGTAGATTGGAAAGAATCCGCAGGAATAATTTAAATGGAGTTCCCCGGAGAATGAACTCCGGGAGGGTAGAGTCAAAATGGATAATTGATAGAATATGATAAAATATGAAAAAGTAGTCAAAATGAATGAACACATTCAATAAAAAAAAGATTTACTCTTTGCCGATTCTTTTTTTTTTTCTTAAGACACGATAATCAAATCTAGATTTTGGGATTTTTAGAGCAAAACCTCAATCTTCGGTTGAGTTCGGATTGGAATTTTGATTCAAGTAAAGAAAGAGTAAACCTATTTCTTTCTCGCTCTAAGACTCGTAGGTCTAGCGGTCGACTCGCCCATTTTCATTTCATGACATTCCGTATTTTTTATTTTAAACAGTTTATCATTAAGCTGTTTCTATTTCTTATTTTTTTTTTTGATTATGCTGTATCTTTTTAAATTGGCCGGAAAAGCCTTTATCTCGGCTGGAAAGGCCGTTCTCGCTATTACTAACGCGATTCCGTTTTGTTCTTGAATCGATTTTTCAAATACTTCTCTTTATTGATAATTTTTTTATCTTTCGGATGAAATTTATTCTTAAGGCGTTTCTTTCGCTTATTAAATTTTTTGTTAATTGGTTTCGCTTTCGTCTTAAACAGTTTCCCATTATTAAGAAAGGGTAACAAAGATAAAATACGAGCTTGTTTTATAGCAAGAGTAATTAATCGTTGTTGTTTCAAGGTCAATCTTTTCACCCGTCGAGCTAATATTTTTCCTTGGTCACTAATAAATCGACTAATTAAACTCATGTTTCTATACTCAATTTGATCCCCCGGTTGGATTGGGGGTAAACGCCTACGAAAAGGTCGCTTGGATTTCAGAAAGGGCCGCTTGGATTTCCGAAAGGGGCGCTTGGATTTCAGAAAGGGTCGCTTGGATTTCAGAAAGGGTCGCTTGGATTTATCCATGGTTTGTTTAGTTTATTCCTTATCCCCAAAATCCCATTTCAGTCGAATCTAAAATAAAATGAATTTTAGAATAGAATAAAGAAATAGGATTTGGTTTATTTATTTATATTTATATATGTTATATATAATGTCATTTTCCCTTTCCTTGAAGGGGTGACACGCAAGTGCTTGGTTCGATCTATTTCTTTATCTCCCCATGAATCGTATGTTTGTAACAATAGGGACAGAATTTTCTCAATTCCAATCGATTGGGCGTATTGTGCTGGTTCTTTTGAGTCATATATCTGGAAATGCCCGTTGATACCTTATTAACATTAACACCATTTCGGACACAACTGGTACATTCCAAAATAACCGTTATTCGGACATCTTTACTCTTAGCCATGAACCTCCCTTGGATTTTTGATTGACTCAACGCTTCTATTTTCGATCCGAAACGAAGAAGAAGAAAGGAAAAAAATAGAAGTGACTAACTTGAAATTCAATTATGAAAAATTTCGCTGCAATCAATATCAATATAGTAAATAATATACAACTATTGAAAAACTATATTTCAAATCACAGTACAATAGTTCATTTAAGTATCTAGTATTTCACTAGTACAAGATTTCATTTAAGTATCTTCTATAATACTCTTGCCCTAGACCCACTTTATTTTTTATTCTACCTCCATTCCTCTATTATTAATTTAATTCGAACTTGAATCCGAGTCTCGCAGTTGGCGAATCCACTTTTATTCTTTCTCTTTTTTCCCTTATTCTAAACAAATAAAAAAGGGAAAAAAGAGAAAAGAGGGATTAATCACAGATATTAAATTCTAGCTCGAATCTTCGTTATTCCTTCCCATGTCAATAACTAGAATGAAAAAAAGGGGAATGTCAACGCATCCGGGAAAAAACGATTAATCTCTATCAATAGACCTGCTAAAGACCCGAACCATAAAGTACTTAGTACCGGTGCTGTGGAGAGATATGTTTTTAGATCTCGCATTGAACAACCTCCTTCTTTTATAGGAATACATATTTGATTGGAATACATAATAGTAATACATATATGATCAGATGCATATGAAGTTAAGGACCACTTATAGTTGTACACGGAATTCCTAATTCAAATCGAAAGGTACAAGGGTCCGGTGAATAAGATTTTCTTTTTCTTAAAACCGAAAAAATGTGTCCCCGAGCATTCCCGAAAAAGACTCCTTTATTTTTACGACGAATTCTGTTCCGTATTTCATATGTATATAAGTCTTTTACTCTATAATTAGTATAGAATCAATATTCTCTTTTTTTATATATTACTTTTCTCTTTTTATATATTACTTTTCTATATTCCATTTTTAATTAAATGAGACCAAAAAGACGAAATGGCCCGAGAAATTTTATATAGCAATTGGGGAAATAACGATGTGGAAAACAAGACAGGAATTCTCTACAATGACATTGTAGACCAATTGAAGGGATGTGGCGCAGCTTGGTAGCGCGTTTGTTTTGGGTACAAAATGTCACAGGTTCAAATCCTGTCATCCCTACCTATTACTGCTCCTTTGAGCAGTAAAGAGGGATTAATTGAGATCGATTCAAGTTGGGCATCTCTAATCTTTTCTTTCATGTTTATCATACTATATAGTATATGCATACTAGATCTATTGGGGTTACAAAAAGAATCCTTTCGTTACAGTCTTATCTTTTCTGATAAGAAAGCGCTCTTAGTTCAGTTCGGTAGAACGCGGGTCTCCAAAACCCGATGTCGTAGGTTCAAATCCTACAGAGCGTGATTCCCTTTTTCTTAGATCGAATTAGACTGAAACAGCTTCACTAACTTGAGCAGCAATCTGAATTTGACCTCCTGTGTATTAAAAAAAGAGGAGGTCAATCAAAAAAAGAGATGTTAATTAATCAAAGGTCCAACTGATCGCCACGCCTGTATTGTAAATATGCAGTTACGAATAATCCAGCCAAAGTAATAGGAATTAGACCTAACACGATTCCAAATAGAAAAACTTCAATCATTAATTTGTTTAAAAGGAGAAAAAAAGAGGTAATATCTATACCTAAATATTAATCCGAATTATCATTGAATCTCAATGACCAAGAATTGTCAATTGACATAGTACATAATTATAGAATACAGGGAATCTCACAGAAAGATTTCTTTTTATGAATTGTGCATTTCAAATATGCATTTTAAATAAGTCGTATCTTGCTCAGACCAATAAATAGAACTGAGGCTATAGTTAAAGCCGCTAGTAGAAAACCGAAATAACTGGTTATAGTAGGCATGAAGAAGCTAAATGAAATATATTCTTTTTTATACATATCTTTATCAAAAAGCACTTACCTAAGTTTCCATTTTTGCAAAATAAGAGATAAGCAAAAATACCAATACAAAGAATAAGTTCAATTGAAAGTTTTTGATGCCTCTATCATTATAGACAGCACTAACAAAGATAAAGTGGCAGGTGTATAAAAAGAAATTGATTCATCTGCGACATCTACCCCTCCCGCGATTCCAATCAACGAATTCATTGAGCAACTCTTGGGTAAACTAAACTTAGAAACTAATAAAAAGAGCTGGGTTGTGTAACTTCATTCAAAAATGAAACACTTTTTGAATCATTATGAAATAAAATTAGAAAATCATTTCTATTTTGATCAGTTCTTTGATTTTTGAATTGTATGGCATCTTTTTTTATTTTAGAATGAATAGTAACCTTATAAAAATCACATTTTGACTTGAATTTGAACTCATTAGATTCCGTAATAGGTTCATTCACATAATATCTTGAATGAGTGAGAAGAAAAAAGTTCTTACACGATCACTCGAAAAAGAAAATTTGGATTTTGGTCCAACTAGATTCTAAGACTAGGTTCTCTTTCTTTCATCGAATACGATTTAGTACTTTTACTTGTTACTGGACGACTAACCAATTCTTTAAAATGAAAAAAGGTTCCAACAAAAAATCACTGCTACAACTACAAAAGGAAGACTTCTAGATCTCGCATCTACTTAAATTGTGGGAATATGAGAATCTCCTTCATGAATTTTTAGAAACCAACTTGTCAGATTCACATTTTAACCCGATCTTCAGTTTCTAGCCCGAAACTTAGAATGGAAAGAAATATACTAGTTTGAAGAATTTTATAGTGAATGGGGCAGCCTTTTCCATTGACAAGCAACAAATAAAGCAAGAAATCTATTTTTTAGCACCTCCTTTCGATACTGATCGAAAGTGTGTTGCTGTGTCAGAAGAAGGGTAGCTATACTGATTTGGTATACTCTAAAGACGCCCTTGGTACAATATTGACGATCTCACAAAGATTCAATTTCAGTGAATTTTCATTTACTGATCTCATCTTTTACGGAATCGATCCCCCTTTTGACTGTACAAGAATATGTGGAGCTCAGTATGTCTGGAAGCACAGGAGAACGTTCTTTTGCTGATATTATTACCAGTATTCGCTACTGGGTCATTCATAGCATTACTATACCCTCCCTATTCATTGCGGGTTGGTTA